ATAAAAAATATTTATAATAATGTAAATAGATACGCTTTTGGTGGGTGCTGGCTAAACTCGAGGCCTTCCTGTTTCCGGGGGGTTTGCAGGAATGAATATGGTCTCAGGAGTTTAGGGGGGTAGGGGGGTTTAACGCAAATAAGCTTTAAGCCCAGGGGGATAAAGTAAGTAGTATGTTAGGAGTATATATATACTTTATGCTCTTGATCTCACTTATGCAATCCTTAGAAGAATATTTTAATGCATTAACTAAACATTACTCAAGCAAGGAAATGTTCAACCTTATTAGACATTGACGCGCTGCACTCTGAAATGTCAATTGAAAGGAAAAAGAGAAAAAATAACCTGATCCCTGTGGAGAGAACGCTCGGCATGTGGGATTATCTCGCTTATGGACTCCACCAATAACTTATGTCAGCGTCGATGAAAGTGGGAGGAGACTGGAAATATAATGGCCCTGAAGTAGGAACCAAATGCCAGGAATAATTCACCAAGTGAAACCCCCACAATTATTGTCCCTCACCTTCAATAAGAGTATGCATTAAGAAATCAACTGATGGTCGGTTCTTATTACATTAAATATTGGATAAGCAATAGTGTGGAGTCCCTGGTGTAACTTAACTCGTGCAGTTATTTGGATTATTTCAAGTTCTCATAACTATTCCAGTTATGTTAGTTTTCTGTAAAAGGTTTATGTAATTTTTAATTTTATTATACTTGCTTTATGGTTTACTCCTATTTTAGGTGATAATTCATTAATGTACTAATAAATTATATATGGTTAAAATATATGTATGGTGATAATACATATATATGTATATATGTACAAGAAGTAGTTTAACTAAGAATGCTGGCTTTGGGGGCCAGCGGTGGGGGTTAAAATCCTCTCTTTTTGAGCAGTAGGGGGGATTTTAACCCCCGGCATCCGGCTTACAAGACCGGCGCTCTGGAGCTGAGCTACTAGTGCCTTGGTTATGGGAGGGCCTTGTTTTCTAGTCAACCTGCTGCCGGCATGAGGATGAGGAATAGGGTGAAGTAGAGAATTGAGGCAATTTGGCCGATAATTACATAGGGGTGTTCAACGGGTATGCCCCCAATTCAGGTGAGGATTGCGACGTCTGCGACAAGGGCTCAGAATAGGAATTGGGTGAGGGGGCGGAAGGTAAGACTTCGTTGTTTCGAAGTGTGAAGAAGGGGGACGAGTATGAGTACTAGGATAGATGCAAGTAGGGCTAGAACTCCTCCTAGTTTATTTGGGATTGATCGAAGGATTGCGTAGGCGAACAGGAAATATCATTCTGGTTTGATGTGGGCAGGGGTTACAAGTGGATTTGCGGGAGTGAAGTTGTCGGGGTCTCCTAGGTAGTTGGGGGAGAAAAGGGCCAGGGCTGTTAGGGCAGCGAGGAGAATTGCAAAGCCCAGAAGGTCTTTGTAAGAGAAATAGGGGTGGAAGGGAATTTTATCTGCATTTGAGCTTAAGCCGAGGGGGTTGTTTGAGCCTGTTTCGTGGAGGAAGATGAGGTGAACAATAGTGGCGGCTGCGACGATAAATGGGAGGAGGAAGTGGAAGGCAAAGAAGCGGGTTAGGGTGGCGTGGTCGACGGAGAAGCCCCCTCAAATTCATTGAACTAGGACGTTTCCTACGTATGGTACGGCGGACAGTAGGTTTGTAATGACGGTAGCTCCTCAAAAAGATATTTGTCCTCAGGGAAGGACATAGCCCACGAAGGCTGTGGCTATTACTAAGAGCAGGAGGATTACTCCTACGTTTCATGTTTCTTTGTTAAGGAATGAGCCATAGTATAGGCCACGTCCAATATGAAGGTAAATACAAATGAAGAAGAAGGAGGCTCCATTTGCATGCAGGTTTCGAATTAGTCAGCCGTAGTTGACATCTCGGCAGATGTGGGCGACTGAGGAGAAGGCCGTGGCAATATCAGAGGTGTAGTGTATTGCCAGGAAGAGTCCTGTTAGGATTTGTGCGATAAGGCATAGTCCTAGTAGTGAGCCAAAGTTTCACCATGCAGAGATGTTTGAGGGGGTTGGTAAATCAATGACTATGTCGTTTACAATTTTCATGAGGGGATGCGATTTGCGTAGGCTGGCCATTAGGTTCTTGTAGTTGAGGCACAACAGTGGTTTTTCACGCCACAGGTCCTGGTTAGAGTCCGGGTAAGAACCATGACTTATATTATGTCTTTGTGTTTATTAGGGTTAGTGTTTGGGTTAATTGCGGTAGTATCCAACCCTTCTCCTTACTTTGGGGCGCTGAGTTTGGTGGTTGTTGCTGGTTTTGGTTGTGGGGTGTTGGTTTGACATGGGGGGTCTTTTTTGTCTTTGGTGCTATTTTTAATCTACTTGGGGGGAATGTTAGTAGTGTTTGCTTATTCTGCAGCTTTGGCCGCGGAGCCTTATCCAGAGACGTTGGGGAGTGGACCTGTTTTTGCCTCGATGTTAATATATTTTGGTGTAGTGGTGACGGTGTTTGTTCTGTTTTTAGGGGCGGGGGAGTATACGTGGGCTACCGTGGATGAGTTAGACTGGCAGGCGATTTTTCGAGGGGACATGGCGGGGGTGGCCTTAATATATTCTTATGGAGGGGGAATGTTGATGGTGGGTGGATGGGTTTTATTACTTACGTTGCTAGTTGTGTTAGAGTTGACGCGGGGGTTAAGTCGAGGCGGGTTGCGGGCGGTTAGAAGAAGGCTAGGATGAAAATAGTAAGGGCGAGGACGGTAAGGAGGAAGAAGGTCATGTATGTTTTGATGGCCCCTTGTTGGGCGTTACTGATGGTGGTAATAATTGGTTTATTTAGGGAGTAGACTGTTTTTGGGCCAATTTTTTCTAATCAGGTTTGGTCAATAGTTTGGCTGGCTAGGATTTGGCCTAAAGACAGGCCCATTTTAGGCGGGAGGCGGTGGATTGCTGTGGGGAAGAACCCTAATAAGTTTGAGAAGTGGTGGGTTGTCAGGTTTGGGGTTGTTTTAACTTGTTTTGTGGTTATAGAGGCTAATTCTAGGGCAATCAGGAGGCCTGCGATTGTGACGAGTAGGGCGGCTAATTTAATTGGCAATGGTATGGTTAGAATAGAGGTCTTGGTGGGCAGGATATTTTGGGTAATTAGAAGGCCGGCGATGATGCTTCCTCATGCAAGCCGTTTGATGGGGTTGACTACGGCTGGGTTGTTTTCGTTAATGGGGCTAAGTGCGGGGAATCGGGGGTGGCCCATTACTACGAAGAAGGTCAGGCGGAGGCTGTATACGGCAGTAAAGGAGGTTGCAAGGAGGGTGAGTCCTAGGGCTCAGGCGTTAAGATAGGAGGTATTAAGGGCTTCGATGATGGCATCTTTTGAGAAGAAGCCGGATAGAAAGGGGGTCCCGGTAAGGGCGAGGCTTCCAATTGTTATGCAAGAGGAGGTAAAGGGGGCGAGGTGGAATATGCCTCCTATTTTCCGGATATCTTGTTCATCGTTCAGGCAGTGAATAATGGCACCTGAGCATAGAAAGAGTATGGCTTTAAAAAATGCGTGTGTACAGATGTGAAGGAAGGCAAGTTGGGGTTGGTTCAGTCCGATGGCAACTATTATGAGGCCCAGTTGGCTTGAAGTTGAGAAGGCAACAATTTTTTTGATGTCGTTTTGTGTTAGAGCACAGAGGGCTGTGAAGAAAGTGGTTAAGGCGCCTAAGCAGAGGCAGAGGGACAATGCCACTGGGTTGCTTTCTATCAGGGGGCTGATTCGGATAAGGAGAAAGATGCCTGCAACTACTATTGTGCTTGAGTGCAATAGGGCGGAGACGGGGGTTGGACCTTCTATGGCAGCAGGGAGTCAGGGGTGGAGGCCGAATTGGGCTGACTTTCCTGTGGCGGCAACAATTAGGGCAATGAGGGGCAGTGTTAGGTTTATGTCTTTTGTAGAGGTAAAAATTTGTTGGAGTTCTCAGGAGTTGGCGTGTGTTGCTATTCAGGCTATAGCTAGGATGAGGCCAATGTCACCGACTCGGTTATATAAGACTGCTTGTAGAGCAGCTGTGTTGGCGTCTGCTCGAGCGTACCATCACCCGATTAGGAGGAAAGATATGATTCCGACGCCTTCTCAGCCGATGAAGAGTTGGAATATGTTGTTGGCGGTTACTAGAATTATTATAGCTAGGAGGAAGATTAATAAGTATTGGAGAAAGCGGTTTAGGTTAGGGTCGGCGTGCATGTACCAGGATGCAAATTCTAGAATAGATCAGGATACGTAAAGGGCAATTGGTATAAAAATGATAGAGTAGTGGTCGAACTTAAGGCTGATGTTAACGTCAAATGAGAGGGTGTTGGTCCAGTTTCAGCTGGTGATGATTGCTTCGGCACCTTCGTTATAAAAGAGGAGTAGGGGGACAAGGCTAATAAAAAATGTTGTTTTTACAGCGGTTTTGGTTATACCCAAGTTTTGGTCGGGGTCTTTTGGTGTTGGATTGATGGCGATGAGAATAGGGTGAAGGAGGAGCACGAAGATGAGTAGGAGGGACGTGGTTATGAGAAGTGTGGTGTGTGGCATAGCTTTTGCTTGGAGTTGCACCAAGAGTTTTTGGTTCCTAAGACCAATGGATGCGCTATTATCCTTCAAAAGCAAGGTGCGAGTGAGCTCTGGAGTCTAACCAAAGTAGTGAAGATTAGCAGTCTTCGTTGCGACGGGCCTCTCTCGGTGGGCAAGGGGATTTTAACCCCTGTTTTTAGAATCACAATCTAATGTTTTGGTTAAACTATGCCTACAGAAGGTTCAGCCTCAGATTAGCTCTGGCTTGAGGATCAGGAGGAGGAGGGGTAGGAGGTGGAGGGTAATTAGGAGATGTTCTCGGGTGTGTGATGGTTCTAGGGCCAGGATATGGGTTGGAAGGGGGCCACGTTGGGTTATAAGGAACATGTATAGAGAATAGCTGGCGGTGATGAGAGTGCCCAGTCCTGTGAGGGCAATTGTTCATCAGGACCAGTTGAATAGTGAGGTTAAAATTATTAGTTCTCCTATGAGGTTGGGAAGAGGAGGTAGGGCTAGGTTGGCAAGGCTGGCAATGAACCATCAGGCTGCTATAAGTGGTAGGGCTGTTTGTAGGCCGCGGGCGAGAAGTATTGTTCGGCTGTGGGTACGTTCATAGTTGGTGTTGGCCAGGCAGAATAGGGCGGAGGAGGTTAGGCCGTGGGCAATTATGAGGATTAGGGCACCTGCTGAACCTCATGGGGTTTGGATAAGGATGCCGCCTACAACTAGGCCTATATGACTTACGGAGGAGTAGGCAATTAGAGATTTTAGGTCTGTTTGGCGTAGGCAAATGGAGCTTGTTATGATGATGCCTCAGAGGGCGAGGACAATGAAGGGGTAGCTTAGTTCTTTGGTGAGGGGCTCCAGTGTTACAAGGATCCGCATTATTCCGTAGCCCCCTAATTTAAGAAGCACAGCGGCGAGGACTATTGAGCCGGCGATTGGGGCTTCGACGTGGGCCTTGGGGAGTCAGAGATGGACCCCATAGAGGGGCATTTTGACTAGAAAGGCCAGGATGCAGGCAGCTCATCAGAGCTTGTTTGCGTACGTTGTAAGCGGGAGGGGTCCTGAGTGGGCAAGGGTCAGTAGGGAGAGGGAGCCGTTGGTGTTTTGTAAGAGCAAAAGGGCAACTAAGAGGGGCAAGGAGCCAGCTAGTGTATAAAAAAGGAAGTATGTACCTGCGTTAAGGCGCTCTGTTTGGTTTCCTCAGCGGGTAATGAGGATGAGGGTTGGGATAAGAGTAGCCTCAAATATGACGTAGAATATGATTATCTCGGTAGCCCCGAATGCAAGGATGAGGAAAAATTGTAGGGAGGTGAGGAGGGAAATGTAGGTTCGTTGCCGATTAATCGGTTCTTGTGCTGTGTGGCTCTGACTGGCTAAAATTATAAGAGGAAGGAGTCAGCAGGACAGGATCAAGAGGGGGGTAGAAAGAGGGTCGGTGGCCATGTAGGGGTTGAGGAGGGATCAGCCCGTTTCGGAAAAGTTTTTTAATCATGATAGGCTGGCCAAGGCAATTAGCAAGCTGTGGAGGAGGGTGGAAGGTCATAGCCACTTGGCCGGGGCCAACCAGGCTATTGGAATTAACATCATTGTTGGGATGAGGATAGTTAGCATTGCAGAAGGTTGAGGTTTCGGAGGTGGTCTGATCCATGTGTTCGGGCCGTGGCCACTATGAGGGCGAGACCAACACTTGCTTCACAGGCTGAGAATGCCAGGAGAAGTATGGGGGCTAGTGAGAAGTTGGTTGCGGAAAGTTGCATAATTCATAGGGAAAGGGCAATAAAGAGGGACAGTATTATTCCTTCTAGGCATAAGAGGGCGGATAGGAGGTGGGTTCGGTGAAAAGCCAAGCCGGATAGGCCCAGGAGGAAGGTTACTGAGAATGTAAAATGAATGGGGGTCATCAGGTTAATTATGGACTTTAACCAAAAGTTTTTGAGCCGAAATCAAATGTTTTAATTAAACTAATTACCTATTCAGCTCATTCTAGGCCCCCTTGGAGTCATTCATAGACTAGACCAAGTGTAAGAAGGGCCAGGAGGGCGGAGGCTCAAATAAATGTAAGTGTTGGGGAGGGGAGCTGGTCTCCTCAGGGGAGGGGCAGTAGTAGGGCGATTTCCAGGTCGAAGAGGAGAAATAGGATGGCAACCAGGAAAAATCGTAGAGAAAAGGGGAGTCGGGCTGAGCCCAGGGGGTCAAAGCCGCACTCGTATGGTGAAAGTTTTTGGTAGTCGGGGGCTATAAGGGGGAGTCAGAATGAGACAGCTGCTAGGATGAGGGAGAGGATGGTGGTAATTAGGAGGACTGTTAATAGAAGATTCATTATCTTTCCTTGGAGTTTAACCAAGACTGGGTAATTGGAAGTCACGTGTACTAGTTTGATACTAGAAAGATTATGAGCCTCATCAGTAAATTGAGATGTATAGGAATAGTCATACGACGTCTACGAAGTGTCAGTATCAAGCTGCTGCTTCGAAGCCAAAGTGGTGTTTTGATGTGAAATGGTAGCGGATTTGGCGAAGGAGGCAAATGGCTAGGAATGTGGAGCCAATAATTACATGGAGGCCGTGGAATCCTGTGGCTACGAAGAAGGTGGAGCCGTAAACCCCATCTGCAATTGTGAAGGGGGCTTCGTAGTATTCTATTGCTTGGAGGAAGGTGAAATAGAAGCCTAGGAGGATGGTTAGTGTCAGTGAGTGAATTGCCTGTTTTCGTTCGCCTTCTATGATGCTATGGTGGGCCCAGGTGACGGTGACACCAGATGCGAGGAGGACCGCTGTGTTTAGAAGGGGGACTTCGAATGGGTCTAAGGGGACAATGCCTGTGGGGGGTCAGCAGCCTCCTAGTTCAGGGGTGGGGGCCAGGCTTGCATGGTAGAAGGCCCAGAAGAAGCCTAGGAAGAAGAATACTTCAGAAGTAATAAATAGTACTATGCCATATCGTAGTCCTTTTTGAACGGGAGGGGTATGGTGGCCTTGGAAGGTGCCCTCTCGCACGATATCACGTCATCATTGTCATATTGTCAGCAGTATCAGGATAAGGCCAAGTGTTATTAGGATAATTGAGTTAAAGTGGAATCAGATGGCCAGGCCGGATGTTAGTAAGAGGGCGGCCACGGCCCCGGTCAGAGGCCAGGGGCTGGGGTCTACTATGTGGTATGCGTGTGCTTGATGTGCCATTAAATGTTTTCTTGTAGGTAGAGGCTTAGGAGGAGAATGAAGACATAAGCCTGAATTATGGCGACTGCAATCTCTAGGAGGGTAAGGAGGTAGAGAAGGGTGACTGTTGCAATAGCTACTGCGGGCAGGAGGGGGATTAGTACGAAGGTGGCTGTGGCAAGTAGCTGGATCAGCAGGTGCCCGGCTGTTAAATTGGCAGTCAGTCGGACTGCTAGGGCAAGGGGCCGAATTAGGAGGCTAATAGTTTCGATAATGATTAGGGCTGGAATTAAGGGTGTTGGGGTACCTTCTGGGAGAAGATGTCCTAAGGCAGCGGTTGGGTTATTTCGCAGGCCAATGATGACGGTCATAAGTCACAGGGGGGCTGCAAATGCTAGATTTATAGAGAGTTGGGTAGTTGGGGTGAAGGTGTATGGCAGGAGGCCGAGCATATTAATGGAAATTAGGAAAACTATGAGGGATGAGAGTAGTAGGGCTCATGTGTGCCCCGCTATGTTAAGGGGCTGTAGGAGCTGTTTTGTTAGGAGGTTAATAAATCAGGCTTGAAGGGTCAAGGTTCGATTGGTAACCCATCGAACGGAGGCATTTGGGAAGAGAGCTCATGGGAGGAGAATCGCTAGGGCGATTAGGGGGATTCCTAAGAGGGTGGGGCTTAAAAATTGGTCAAACAGGCTTAGGGTCATGGTCAGGCTCAGGTTTTGGTTTTGGGGGCTTGGGCGCTTTGGGAGGTGGCCTCATTAGGGAAAAGATGGGCTATAATTTTTGGGGGAAGGACAATAAGGAAAACAAGTCAGGAGAATACTATGATGGCAAACCAGGGGGCTGGGTTGAGTTGTGGCATACCACTAAGGGTGTTTGGGGGGCACCTTTTTTAGCTTAAAAGGCTAATGCTATACCCGTATTAGCTTCTTAGTGAGGCGTCTTCAAGTATAAGGGATGTTCAGTTTTCGAAGTGTTCTAGCGGGACAGCTTCAACGACGATGGGTATGAAGCTATGATTGGCTCCGCAGATTTCGGAGCACTGTCCGTAGAAAACCCCTGGGCGAGAGGCAATGAAGGCTGTTTGATTTAGGCGGCCGGGGACAGCGTCTATTTTTACCCCGAGAGAGGGGACTGCCCATGAGTGGAGAACGTCTTCTGCTGAAACTAGAACTCGGATTGGAGAGTCAACTGGAACAACTATTCGGTGATCAGTTTCTAGGAGGCGGAATTGGCCGGGGGCCAGGTCTTGTGTTGGGACTATGTAGGAGTCAAAGCTAAGGTCACTATAGTCAGTATATTCGTAGCTTCAGTATCACTGGTGTCCCATGGCTTTTACTGTCAGATGGGGGTCATTAATTTCGTCTATTAGGTAGAGAATTCGTAAGGATGGTAGAGCGATAAGAATAAGGATAATTGCGGGGAGAATGGTTCAAATGATTTCAATTTCTTGGGAGTCTAGAATGTATTTGTTGGTTAACTTGGTGGAGACCATTGCAACAATAATATAAAGAACTAGTGTGCTGATGAGGAACACAATTATTAGGGCATGGTCGTGGAAGTGCAGGAGCTCCTCTATTACTGGTGATGCTGCGTCTTGAAATCCTAGTTGTGAGGGATGTGCCATTATGGGCAAGACACGCGGGGGTTTAACCCACGACTCTGCCTTGACAAGGCGGTGTAATTACTGTTTTACTAGTGTCTTATGAAGAAAGTGACAGAGTGGTTTTGTGGCTGGCTTGAAACCAGCACACGGGGGTTCGATTCCTCCCTTTCTCGTTAACGTGCTTGAACCTGAACAAATGCGGGCTCTTCAAATGTGTGGTAGGGGGGAGGACATCCGTGGAGTCACTCTACATTCGTTATTGTTAGGTCAACTGATTTAACCTCTCGTTTGGCGGCGAATGCTTCTCATAGAATAAATAAGAACATAATTACAGCTACTAGGGAGATTAGAGAGCCGATTGAGGATACTGTGTTTCATAGTGCGTAAGCATCTGGGTAGTCTGAGTATCGACGAGGTATTCCGGCCAGGCCTAGGAAGTGTTGGGGGAAGAAGGTTAGATTTACACCCAGGAACATTACCATAAAATGGATTTTTGTCCAGGTGCTGTGCAGGGTGTAACCTGAGAAGAGCGGGAATCAGTGAACGAAAGCCCCTATGATGGCAAATACAGCACCCATCGAGAGGACATAGTGGAAGTGGGCAACTACATAATATGTGTCATGAAGGACGATGTCTAGGGACGAGTTGGCTAGGACAATTCCTGTCAGGCCCCCCACCGTAAAGAGGAAAATAAATCCGAGTGCCCAAAGCATTGGGGTCTCTCACTTAATTGAGCCCCCGTGGAGGGTGGCTAATCAGCTAAATACTTTGACCCCTGTTGGAATGGCAATGATCATGGTGGCGGATGTGAAGTAGGCCCGGGTGTCTACGTCTATACCAACAGTGAACATGTGATGGGCTCAGACAATGAAGCCTAGAAGACCGATGGCCATTATTGCCCAGACCATGCCCATATAACCAAAAGGCTCCTTTTTGCCGGCGTAGTAGGCTACGATGTGTGAAATCATTCCGAAGCCGGGGAGAATAAGAATATAGACCTCGGGGTGGCCAAAGAATCAGAACAGGTGTTGGTAGAGGATCGGGTCTCCGCCTCCGGCTGGGTCGAAGAAGGTAGTATTTAAGTTGCGGTCTGTGAGAAGCATGGTGATGCCCGCTGCAAGAACAGGGAGGGAAAGAAGAAGGAGGACGGCAGTAATTAGGACGGCCCACACAAATAGAGGGGTTTGGTACTGAGAGATGGCGGGAGGCTTTATGTTAATGATTGTGGTGATAAAGTTAATGGCCCCGAGGATTGATGAGACACCTGCAAGGTGTAGGGAGAAAATGGTTAAATCAACGGATGCTCCTGCATGGGCGAGATTGCCCGCTAGCGGGGGGTATACGGTCCAGCCTGTTCCGGCTCCGGCTTCGACACCAGAGGAGGCAAGGAGAAGTAAGAAGGAAGGGGGGAGGAGTCAAAAGCTTATGTTGTTTATTCGAGGGAAGGCCATGTCAGGGGCTCCGATTATTAGGGGAACTAGTCAGTTTCCGAAGCCACCGATCATGATTGGTATTACTATAAAGAAAATTATTACGAACGCGTGGGCCGTGACGATTACGTTATAAATCTGGTCGTCTCCCAGGAGGGCGCCGGGCTGGCTTAGCTCTGCCCGAATAAGGAGGCTCAGGGCCGTTCCCACTATTCCGGCTCAGGCACCAAATACTAGATAGAGGGTGCCGATGTCTTTATGATTGGTTGAGAAGAATCAGCGTGTGATTGCCACAGGTAAAATGGCTGAGTGTTAGGCGGTGGCTTGTAGCTCCATGAACAGAGGTTAAATTCCCCTTTTTACCAGGCCCTGGGGTGTAACATGTTAGATTGCAAATCTAAAGAGGCAGATTGACGTCTGCCGGGGCCTTCCCCGCCTCTTTGCTTAAGGCGAGGCGGGGAAGGTAGATAGATGCCCGTAGGTTTGGGCGCTTAGCTGTTAACTAAGATTTTGTAGGATCGAGGCCTACCTATCTAGATAAGGCTTTAGCTTAATTAAAGTGTCTGCTTTGCACGCAGGAGATGTGGGATAGTGTCCTGCAAGTCTTATCAGGGATTGAGAGGTTTTAACTCCCACTGAGGGCTTTGAAGGCTCTTGGTCTAGGTTAACCTAAATCTCTTATAAGCTAAAAAGGGCGAGAATTGCCGGGGTCAGGGGGAGGAGAAGGGTGGAGGATGACACTAGGATGGCGACTGGGGCTGTTGGTTGTGTTGTTTGAGTTCGTCAGGGGAGGGTTCCTGTAAGATTATTTGGGGCTATTGTAAGGGTTATTGCGTATGAGAGTCGGAGGTAGAAGTATAGGCTGAGTAGGGCACTTAGTGCTGCTAGTGTGGCGGTTGGGGCTAAGTCTTGTTTTGTGAGCTCTTGCAGGATGAGTCATTTTGGTATAAAGCCTGTAAGAGGTGGGAGGCCTCCTAGGGACAGGAGTAGTAGGGGGACTAGGGCGGTGATGGTGGGGGCTTTGGCTCAGGAGATGGCGAGAGCATTAATAGTTGTTGTTTTATTTAGTATGAAGGCCAGGAATGTAGATGATGTCATGATAAGATACAGTGACAGGGTAAGGAGGGTGAGAGTTGGCGTGAATTGTAAAACTAGCATCATTCAGCCCAGATGAGCAATTGATGAATATGCTAGGATTTTTCGTAGTTGGGTTTGATTAAGGCCACCTCAACCGCCTACTAATATTGAGAGGATTCCTAGTATTGTTAGTAGTAAGGGGTTGTTGGGATTAAGCTGGAGGAGCAGGGCAAAAGGTGCAAGTTTTTGTCATGTTGAGAGAACAAGTCCAGTTGGCAGGTCTAGTCCCTGGAGAACTTCGGGTAGTCATGTGTGTAGCGGGGCTAGTCCAATTTTGAGGGCTAGGGCTAGGATAATCATTGTTGTAGGTAGGGGGTGGGTTATTTGTTGGATTTCCCATTGTCCTGAGACTCAGGCGTTAATAGTGCTGGCAAAGAGCAATATTGCAGCCGCGGTGGCTTGTGTGAGGAAGTATTTTGTTGTGGCTTCAACTGCTCGGGGGTGGTGGTGTTGAGCTATTATTGGAATAATGGCCAGGGTATTGATTTCTAGTCCTATTCAGGCAATCAATCAGTGAGAGCTGGTTGCGGTGATTGTTGTTCCTAGGAGTAGGCCAAAAAATAAGGAGGCGAGAATGTAGGGGCTCATTAGTAAAGGAAGGGGTTTAACCTACATTTTCAGGGTATGGGCCTGAAAGCTTGTTTTAGCTGACTTTACTAGAAAGTGGTGTAGTGGAAGCACAGAGAGTTTTGATCTCTCGGGGATGGGTTCAAGTCCCTTCTTTCTAAGGAGCTAGGAGGAATTTAACCTTCATGATTCACTCTATCAAAGTGGCCCTTTATTTCAGGCATAGCTCCTGTTACATTTGTGGTGGTAGGCCTACAAGTGCGGTTAGTAGGGCTAGGTGTCAAACTACGAATGTAAGTGCAAGGGGTAGGAAGTTTTTTCAAATAAGATGTATTAGTTGGTCGTATCGGAAGCGTGGGTACGAGGCTCGAATTCACAGGAATACAAGGGAGAGAATAGCTGCTTTAGTTATTAGGTTAATTGTGGTTAGTTCGGGGAGGGTAGGGATAAGGGAGGCCCCTAGGAAAAGGGTGGCGGAAAGGGTGTTTATAAAAAGAATGTTGGCATATTCTGCAAGGAAGAACAGGGCAAAAGGGCCCCCTGCATATTCTACATTGAAGCCGGAGACTAGTTCTGACTCCCCCTCTGTGAGGTCAAAGGGTGCTCGGTTTGTCTCTGCCAGTGTGGAGATATATCATATTGCGGCGAGCGGTCATGCGGGGGCAATTAGTCAGACAGCTTCTTGGGCTGTATTAAATATTTGTAGTGTAAAGCCTCCTGAGAAAAGGATAAGAGATAGAAGAATCAGTCCTAGGCTTACTTCGTATGAAATTGTCTGAGCGATGGCCCGGAGGGCCCCCATAAGTGCATATTTTGAATTTGATGCTCAGCCGGAGCCTAGGATGGAATAAACTGCGAGGCTTGAGAGTGCGAGGATAAATAGGATGGCAAGGTTGAGGTCTAGGACTGGGTAGGGTATTGGTATTGGGGCCCAAAGTGTGAGGGCTAGGGTTAGTGCGAGAATTGGGGTTAAGATGAAGAGTAGGGGGGAGGAGGCGGAGGGTCGAATTGGTTCTTTAATAAAAAGCTTTACTCCGTCAGCAATTGGTTGAAGGAGGCCATAGGGGCCAACAATGTTGGGGCCCTTTCGGTGCTGCATATAGCCAAGAACTTTTCGTTCGATTAGGGTTAAAAAGGCAACGGCTAGTAGGACGGGGACGATGAAGGCTAGGGGGCTGAGAATATGGGTTATGAGGGTCGAGAGCATAGTTAGGGAGAGGATTTGAACCTCTATTCAAAGGGCTTAGGTCTTTTGCATGTCCGGGCTCTGCCACCCTAACACGTCATGTTCTTTGACTTAGGGTCGTGCTCTCTTGCCTGTTTTAGTTGGATGCAGCAGGTGGGAGTGGGGCGTGTTTTTAACATGGGCCCCTCCTTTTCGGTCCTTTCGTACTAGAAAAGGGCACTTCATAGATAGAAACTGACCTGGATTACTCCGGTCTGAACTCAGATCACGTAGGACTTTAATCGTTGAACAAACGAACCCTTAATAGCGGTTGCACCATTAGGATGTCCTGATCCAACATCGAGGTCGTAAACCCCCTTGTCGATAGGGGCTCTAAAAGGGGATTGCGCTGTTATCCCTAGGGTAACTCGGTTCGTTGATCGGCTATGCCGGATCTGGTAGGTCAGATGTTCTGCTCATTAGAGCTGTGGCTCTTGTTTTTGAAAGAGTACTTTTATTCCTCATGGGGGCTTTTTGTTGCCCCGCGGTCGCCCCAACCAAAGACATTAAGACAGGTTCCATTTAGTTTGCTCTTTTATATGAGGTGCTTAACATGATCTGTCTTGTATCTAAAGCTCCATAGGGTCTTCTCGTCTTATGTTCTAATCCCCGCTTCTGCACGGGGAGATCAATTTCATTGACTTGAAAAAGGAGACAGCTAAGCCCTCGTGATGCCTTTCATACAGGTCCTCATTTAAAGGACAAGTGATTGCGCTACCTTTGCACGGTCAAAATACCGCGGCCGTTGAACCCATAGTCACAGGGCAGGCGGGACCTCTTATTTGTGGTTTACAAGAGGCGATGTTTTTGGTAAACAGGCGAGGCTTGGGGTTGCCGAGTTCCTTCTTTTTCTTTTAGTCTTTCCTATTGGGCACACTGGTGTAAGGTTAACGAGGTTGGGGTGGATGTTTTTCTAGTTTTGTGGTTTAGTGTCCAATGCCCTCTTGGTTTGGGTTCGTTAAATTTCGGCGGGAGTTCGTTCCGAGGTACACTTGTGCTTGGAGGGGGTCATGACCCCTTATTACTCATATTAGCATAATCTCTTCCATGGGTGCATGGAAAGGTCCGATAGGGGGTAGGGGTTAGGATGAAATGTCGGTATTGGGGGCGTTGGGGTGTTTGAGCTTTAACGCTTTCTATAGGGTGGCTGCTCTTAGGCCCACCTAAACACAAGGCCTTGGTGCGTATGATCCTTATCCTCCTTTAAAAGTTGTTTCTTGTATCAAAAGAGCTGTACCTCTTTTGACTAACTTTTTTGGTTTCTTATGGTCGGTTTTGTTAACACTGTTTGTGAGGCAAGAAGCCAAAAAGCTGAGCTCAGACTCAGTTCTCGGACAACCAGCTATAACTGGACTCGGTAGGTTTGTCACCTCTACTCAGAGCTCTCTCCACTCTTTTGCCACAGAGACGGATAGGCCCGTAACGGCTGTCTCGGAGTAGCTCGTTCAGTTTCGGGGAGTTAGACTAAAGTGCTCTTCGCCTAAATTTTACTTGCTAAATCATGATGCAAAAGGTACGAGGTTTAATCTCTGCTTTTTTGTACTTTACTGGGTTGTTTCATTTCTCTTTCAGCGTTCCCTTGCGGTACTTGGTCTATAGCTCCGGTGTTCCCTTTCTATCGCCTATACTTGGGGAAAAAATGATTTGATTTTGTCTAATTAAGTGCATTTGGGGGTATTAATAGTGGTTGTTGCTTGTTGTGGGCGGGCTAGCTAGTGGGTTTCAAAACAATCCGATTTGCACGGGTCTCTCCTCAGTGTAAAAGAGGTGCTTTTCTGTCTAAGCTATGCTCTGATTTTCCAAGCGCACCTTCCGGTACGCTTACCATGTTACGACTTGCCTCCCCTTCGTATTAATTGATTATTACTTACAAGTAAGAGGTACTTTGGGGAGAGTGACGGGCGGTGTGTGCGCGCTTTATGGCCGGTTTCAGCAAGACTCTCTATTTCTTGCTTACTGCTAAATCCTCCTTTAGGCGTGCATTTCAGCACATCATTCGTTGTTCTCTGGGCAGAGAATGTAGCCCATTTCTTCCCCCTTCATGCGCTACACCTTGACCTGACGTTTTGGGCTGTGCTAGCTTTGCCTACTATTGGGCCTTCACAGGGTAGGCTGACGACGGTGGTATATAAGCGGGTTGAACAAGAAGGGGTGAGGTTTAACGGGGGGTATCGGTTATAGAACAGGCTCCTCTAGGTGGGTTTAAAGCACCGCCAAGTCCTTTGGGTTTTAAGCTAATGCTCGTAGTACCCAGGCGGAGTTTGATTGTAGGTGGGGTCGTTGTTTAGGGCTAAGCATAGTGGGGTATCTAATCCCAGTTTGTATCTTAGCTTTCGTGGATTCAAGTGGGGTAAGGCTACTTTCGTGGATGTGCTTCATGCCTTCGAAAGCGTATAACTGCCCTGAAGGTGTTCGGCCTTAGTCTGTAGGGGTACTCTAACCACTCTTTACGCCGAGGGTTAACAACTTGGGCCTCTCGTATAACCGCGGTGGCTGGCACGAGTTTTACCGGCCCTTTTAGTCATGGCTAAGTCAAGTTTTCACTTATGGCTTAAGGTTTATCACTGCTGAATTCCCTTGAGGGTGTGGCTGAGCAAGGCGTTGTGGGCTACGGTCGGGGTGAGCCTGATACCAGCTCCTATTTCCCAGGCAGGGATTATAGGGCATTCTCACGGGGGCGCGGATACTTGCATGTGTAATTTTGACTAAAGCTGTTAACAAAGTCAGGACCAAGCTTTTGTGCTTGCGGGACTTATTAGGGTCCATCTTAACATCTTCAGTGTTATGCTTTAATTAAGCTACGCTGGC